TAATTCCTGAACTACTTCTTCTGTATCGGGGATCGTCGAAATAAGCAAGAATACTATTTCTACGTAAAATCCCATTTATGGGTATTTCAATCGAGATACCAGAACGGGGCATTAGTTCTTTCTCCCGTTCTTGATCATATTGAAATGGGATGATGAATCTATTTCTTCGCCTTTTCGCCAATAAATCAGAATTCTCGTGGAGAGTGGCAGGATATAGGAAATTCCAATGACCATTAGATATGATTCGATCAGGTCCTGAATAATCAAGAATCCCCTTCCCTTTTTTACTGGAAGGATCCGAACTAAACAATTTGTGTCTCACTCGATCATTAGTCACTGAGAGGTCAGAAATATATCTCCGTTCGACAGAAAGAGAATGAACATTCATTTGATCTTGATCCTTGTGGAGCGAAAAAGTGACTATACTGGATCTGCACGGACCTCCTGATAATATCCATAAATGACTTGTTTTTGGTAAGAGATGAACATTACCATATCTATATTCAGGCGCATGGTACACATCGGTACTCCAGTGCATTTCTCCCTCTGAGTCAGAATAAATATGTTTTCGAGCCCTCTCTTTAAAATTGAAAGTGGATGTTCCAGCGCGAATCTCAGCAATCACTTGTTCTGATTCTACATATTGATCATTTTGAACTAAAAGAAAACTTTTTGGTGGAATATTCACATTATGTAGAATATCCTGACTCTCAATAGTTACATACAGGTCTATATAACATAGAAAAGCAGGATGTCCATGACGTGTACGTGTGGGATGAACCAAATCCTCATTGAATTTTATTTTTCCATTAGAAGGAGCTCGTACATGTTCTGCAGTACCACCTGTAAATACTCCACCGGTATGAAAAGTTCTTAATGTTAGTTGAGTCCCTGGTTCCCCAATTGATTGACCTGCAATAATACCTACTGCTTCTCCCAATTCGACCAGGTCGCCATGAGTGGGACTCCGACCATAACATAATCTACAGATCCAAGATGTACTCCTGCAAATAAAGGGGGTTCGAATATATATTGATTGTGCTCGAAAGGTTATGAATCGATTGACAAGTCCAATACCAATATCTTGATTTCGAGTGGCAATGCATCGTAGACCCATATATATATCGTCTGCTAATACACGACCAATTAGTGTTTGGATCCAAATTTTTTCCGTCATCCCATTTCGAGGACTCACGGAAATACCTCGGATAGTGCCACAATCTGTTCTACGCACAACAATGTGTTGAACTACTTCAACAAGTCTACGCGTGAGGTATCCAGCATCTGATGTTCGTACAGCAGTATCCACAACTCCTTTGCGGGCTCCGTAGCAGGAAATTATATATTCCGTTAAAGAAAGTCCTTCGCGTAAATTGCTTTGAATGGGTAAATCAATCATTTGTCCTTGGGGGTCCGACATTAATCCTCTCATACCTACTAATTGGTGTACCTGAGATGCATTTCCTCTAGCTCCCGAAAAGGACATTATATGGACTGGATTAGAAGGATCAGTCATCCTAAAATTAGGATGCATTTCTTGTCTCAAATATTCACTTGTAGCATACCATATCTCAATGGATTGACGCAATTTTTCTACCGCGTGTACATTCCCATAATGATGGTGCTTTTCTAAAATCAAACTTTGTTGTTCAGCATCTTGGACTAGCCATCCCTTAGAAGGTATTGTTAAAAGATCATCAATTCCTAATGAAATGGATGTAGCAGTGGCTTGCTGGAAACCCAGAGTCTTTACTTGATCCAGGATGTGCGATGTATATGCCATTCCGAAGTGATCTATTAATCTGCTAATAAGTCGTTTCATGGCAGTTGCATCTATCACTTTATTGTGAAAAACCAGATCGGCCCGTTCTGCCATAAGTACCTCCATATTCCGCTGAGTAGGATTCGACAATGGGTTTGATTCAGTGATTTGAAGACTTCCTTTCCTCGATCTTGATTCACGTAGAAATTCAGGAATTATGATACCGGTTGAGCCGTAGAGAACCGAATTCCCACGGTATCACATAATTACTTAGCTTAGGTATCGTATGAGTAGGCCCGACAAAACCCTTGTATGGCTTCTTCTATTTCTCGATAAAAAGAAATATGACCAACAGTTGTTCGAATGTATATACAAAGGATTTCTTTTTTTACACTTCTTACTATTAGATAGTGCCCATAAATCTCATGATAGGTACCCAAAGATTCATATTGAACTTCGATGGGAACTTCTCTTGAGGCAATAACACGTTGATCGAGTCGCCACCGGAGCCACAAAGGACTATCTAAATTGATTCGTTTCTGCCGATAAGCTCCAAGTGCATCATAGGAACTACAAAAATAGGGTTCTTTCTCTTTCGTATACTTATTATCGTCAACCGTTTCATTTTGATAGTTTCTTCGATTACATGGATTATACCTATTTGAACAAATACCTCGACGATTCCCGATCGTTAATATATAGAGTCCAATAAGCATATCTTGAGTTGGTACGGAAATG